AAGTGCTTCTGAATTGATCTCATCTTTTAATAATTTAAATTTTTCTTTGTTGTGTATGAGTAATAACTTAATTTTTCAATAAAATACTTTTTGTAGCAATATCAATAAATATTTCAACCTATCATTTTTGATTACGAAAAAGAATTAGACATTCCATTAGTTCATGAATCATGAAAAAAGTCTATCTCTCTAAATTCGAAATAGAATATATAGATAGGAAAAAAGAAAAAAGATCTCTTTTTTCTATTGCAATTCCATTCTTTCTATTTTTTTTCGTTCCTATTCTCCTTTCTCAGAAAAAAGGGGGACTGTAAACTAAAAAAAGTAAAAGATTACTTCGTTCGTGATAGTTATTTACTTAATCGGTGGATAGGAGCATACTCTGGATTGGAATCATGAGGAGTACTGCTTGATCATTTCTACCAATTTAAAGCCCCAATTAGAATTCCTTTTATGTATGCAGAAATATCCTGTTGGATAACTTACATAATCTCTATTACTAATCCTTTGTGTACCTTGGTGTTCCTAACCATCCACTCATTTTGGCTCAATCTTCCGTTATAGTAATACATATATGGTAATAAATATTTTTAAAACCCCATACAGGTGATCTTTTGAACCCGCTTCAAGCCATGATGATTAATCAACCAATCTTGGGGTAACCAGTTTCGACTGCTTATGTTTACTTTCACTTAACTCTTGTACATAGGAAATGAGACTCAATCTTTTTACTGCGAATTTGTAAGCCGTTTTCTCTCACTCATATAACTATCTGCTTTAGTTCATCAACCCAAATGATGAATAAAAAAATGAAAATATCTATTCAAATCATTTAACCCCTTTCCTAGAAAGAAAGGAAAAAGTTTATGTCTTAACGAATCACACGTAGAGATATTGATAACACACATAGCGTTAATGGTATTTCATAACTAATTGATTGTGCAGCAGCTCGTAGACCACCTAAAAAGGAATATTTATTATTTGATCCATATCCTGACATAAGAAGTCCAACGGGAGCAATACTTGAAATGGCGATCCATAAAAAAACACCGATACTGAGATCGGCTAGAACAAGGCGATAGCCAAAAGGAATTACTAAATAACTTAGTAAAATTGATATAACTGCTATGGATGGTCCGATACTGAATAACCGAGTATCTCCTCTAGATGGAAGAAGATTCTCTTTGAAAAGTAATTTTGTCCCATCTGCTAGAGCTTGAAGAATTCCCAAAGGACCGGCGTATTCAGGTCCAATACGTTGTTGTATACCTGCGGATATTTCTCTTTCTAACCAAACAATTACTAGTACACCTATTGTGATTCCTAATACAGGAGTCAAAATAGGGACAAGCATCCATATGCTCTCATAAAGCTCTTTTAAAGATTCCAATCTGGAAAAAGAATTGATAGCTTGTACTTCTCTTGTATCAATTATCATTTCAACGATCAACTTCTCCCATAATGATATCTATGCTACCTAGGATCGTCATAATATCAGCCAATTTCATTCTTTTAACTAACTGAGGAAGAATTTGCAAATTGATAAAACCCGGCGGGCGAATTTTCCATCTCCAAGGAAAAACACTCTGATCTCCTATCAGAAAAATTCCCAATTCCCCTTTTGGGGCTTCGACTCTCACATAAAGGTCTTGTTTCGACAATTCAAAAGTTGGAGAAGGTTTTTTACTAATAAATCGATATTCAAAATCATTCCATTCGGAATCCCTTACTTTATCAAAGCGCCGGATTTCTAAATTCTCATAGGGCCCCCCCGGAATTCCTTCTAGAGCCTGTTGAATAATTTTTATAGATTCTGTCATTTCGTTGATTCGTACTAAATAACGAGCTAATGAATCCCCTTCTTTTTGCCATTGGACTTCCCAGTCAAATTCATCGTAACACTCATAATGATCAACTTTCCGAAGATCCCATTGTATCCCCGAAGCTCGTAGCATTGGTCCTGATAAACCCCAATTTATTGCTTCCTCTCCGCTAATAATGCCCACCCCCTCAACCCGTTCTAAAAAAATAGGATTTCGTGTAATAAGTTTTTGATATTCAGCAACCCTTATTAAAAAATAATCGCAAAAATCCAAACATTTATCGATCCAGCCATGAGGTAGATCAGCGGCTACGCCTCCAATACGAAAATAATTATGCATCATTCGCATACCGGTAGCAGCTTCGAATAGGTCATATATCAATTCTCTTTCGCGAAAAATATAGAAGAAGGGGGTCTGTGCACCAATATCGGCCATAAAGGGGCCAAGCCATAACAAATGAGAAGCTATACGACTCAACTCCAACATAATTACTCTGATATAGCTGGCCCGTTTAGGTACTTGAATATTTCCCAATTGTTCTGGTGCATTTACGGTTATTGCTTCTGTGAACATAGTAGCTAAATAATCCCAACGTGTTACATAAGGCAAATATTGTATAATTGTTCGGTTTTCCGCAATTTTTTCCATCCCTCTGTGTAAATAACCCAATATTGGTTCACAGTCAATAACATCTTCACCATCTAAGGTAAGGATGAGTCGAAGAACACCATGCATTGATGGGTGGTGAGGACCCATATTGACTATCATGAGATCTTTTTTTGTAGCTGGTGCAGTCATAGGTTTTTCCCCGATTCATTCTTTCATGAATTGCTGAAAGCAAAAAGAAGTTCATTAAAATTTAAGCGAATAATTCAAAATGACTCTTCAAATTAACGAGTTTTTGTCTCTCGAATACCCAATTGACTAATTAATTCTTTATACCGTACTCTATTTTTTTTTGACAAATAAGCCAAAAGTCGTTGACGTTTTCCCAGAATTTTCCGCAGACCTCTCTGAGATAAATAGTCTTTTTTGTGCAATTCCAAATGGGAAGTAAGTCTCTCTATCTTATTGGTGAAACTGAATACTTGAAATTCAACAGATCCCTCCTTTTTTTCTTGTGAACTAACTGAAATGAATGAATTTTTTACCATAAAAGAACCCCCTTTAATATATGAATTTTACCTATCAGTAATAATAATAATCCCAGTCATTTTAATCGGGTATACACAACAATCAATCTGAATTTCTTTATCTTGATGGGTTCCGATTTTATCAAATCAAATTAATCAACAATCAATCCAATTTTCAATTTCAGTCGGATAGGTATACACAAGGATATACATTTCCGCATTCACAAAAGAGACTAATTTAGTCCTAAAATTAAGAAGATTCTGTTGCTTTTTTTCTAGATCGAACGAATGGATACGGCATTGAATTAGTATCGTATATTAGACTGGAATGGAAGACAAGACGCGTGGGCATCTCGTTGCTTTTATATACCAGATATGGTACAGGGATATAGAGTCAAAATTGACCATCAACGAATTTTCAATCGTGGATACATTTTGATCCTTAACATACTGAAACGACTGCCATTATTGGTATCAAACCAATAACGATTCATACAAGCTAAATCTTCTAATCGATAATTAGGCCAAAGGAAGAATTTGAATTTAATTAATTTATTTTTATCTCTATCAAAATGTGTACTTTCATCCAAAAATTGACCCCAGTTTTTTACGTTGTTCCCGTTGCAAAATACTGGATTTTTATTCATACCATTCCTATTCGTTGAATTGAAACAAATTAGAATTCTCAATTCTCTACGACGTCTAGATGATAAAATCTTTTCAGGAACAAGCAAATCATAATGATTTTTGTCTCTATTTTCAGTTATCTTTTGATGTTTTTGAATGGATTCGTCAAAATTCTTCTTATTAAGATATCTTTTTGCTCGGTATCTTTGATTAATTTTTTGCTTACTCTTATGAATCAATGAAATACCTATGGTTTGATACATAATAAATTGTCCATCATTTTTTACAGACAGACGAAGGGGTTCGATAATCAATATCCCCCTTTTCATCAATTTTGTAAGAGTTAAATTCTTTTGAATCAGCATTCTATCCAGACTTATTTCTCTCCTTTGAATAGAGGATATAGCAATTTCTCTTGGATTTATCAGTCTAAGCAGGAGACAATATACCTTGATATTATTGATCATTCTTTGATTCAAAGCATCATCCCATCTCAATTGAAAAAGTAAATATCTTTTCAGAAAGAAATCGAGTTCTGCTTCTGTGTTGCTCTTGTATTGTTTTTTCTTTTTATCTTTTTTTGTATCTGATCTAGGATAATCTTCTTCAATATCTTTTTGTTGGTTTGAGAGAAGGGGTCTAAGATTTCCTTGGTTTTGTGCATCTGATCCAAGATTTCCTTGGCCTGCGGGTTCTTTTTCTTCTTGATTTCGAGTCTTTAATTCAAAAGATTTTTTTTCATTCGATGAGATAAAAAGATCCTTTTGTTGCTTTCCATTGATGTTTTTATTTTCACTAACATTTTCATTGATATTCAAATTTAAAAGAAGTAATTTGCTTGGTATAACCCATGGTTGCATTTTATAGGCATTATAAAGTAGCACAAATTCTGGGAAGAACCAAAATTCCAGATTCGATATGGGACGATTTATTATTTCTTCATTCATTCCCATCCAATCAAATCTTTTTTGATTGGGTGGATTGATTTCTTGATCTTGATGAATCGTAAGATAAAAAAGACCTATCCTATGACTTTTATCAATTATTTGATAATTCTTAATGCCGGTTTTAGTGTTTTTATTACTGTTGGTATCGAACTCGATCCATGCTTCAATATCGACTTTTTTTCTAAGACAAAAATGGAGAATTTTCCAATCAAAATATTTTCTATCCATATTTTTCTCCATATACAGAATATCACCTTCTCCTAGATAATTATTGATAGGGGTACCCCCCAGCATATCAAATAATTGGTGTTTCTGTGTGTTGTAATTATAAGAAATTTCTTGTTTCTTATTTGCTTGTAATGGTGATCCATAAATATATGAGGTCCTCTTATTTTCATAATTAATAGATTTATATGATAAAAGATCATATCTATAGTATTTTTGAAAATTCTCTTTTTGATTCGGTAATGAATATACTTCAGAATCATTTTGTTTGTTGTAATGCATTAATCGGCCTTTTTGATCTGAATCCCATTTGCTTAAATCCTTATTATTTTGAGTCGTACGACGTTCATTGACTCTATTTCGCCATTTTTGTGGTATTAATCTAGACCATCTAATCTGAGATAAATTGTATTGATAATGACCTCTTAACCAAATTTTCCATTGATTCATTCCAGAATTCCGAGATTTCTTATGATTTAATTCGGAATGAAATATGCCTTGTGTTCCAAAATAATTCTTTATTGCAGTCTTAAGAAAAAAAGATGTTCCGGTATATTGAAGAACAGATCTTAACTTATACAAGTTAATAACTTGTGTTTGTGATAATTTGTAAAATACATATGCTTGTGACAAGGAGGATAAGTCACAAAAAATCTTTGAATTTTTATTGTTACAAATATGAAAAAGTGACTTTTTTATATTGGAAATAAAGTGAATTGTATTTTGATTTGTTTTATCAATTCTTTCTTGACTTGTTTCAGTATTGTAAATGTATTTATCAATAATTTTCTTTGTTGATTCAAGAAAAAGTTGTGTATTAATTCTGGGAATATTAATGATACATAGAAAGATATCTATGTATATCTTTTCAATGAAAAATTTTATAAAATTATGTAATTTACGGATTAATCGAACATTTCTTCTTTTTAATAGTTGCCAACTATTTTTTGGTGATTTTAATTTTATAACATTATACCTTGCTTTGTTAGGACTAATATTTATTCCTGAAGTTGCTTTTTTTTTTTCTTTTGTAATTCTTTCTATTTGATTTCGGATTTTGTTTGTTCTATCAGTTAGATCTTTCATTTTTTTTTCTGTTAGTGAATAATTTGTCCAATTCGTAGATCGAATTTGACTAAATGATTCATGAATTAGTCGATTGTTGCTTATAGAATCGTTTTCTTTTTTAGTTTCACTCGATTCATCTACTTCTCTCAATCTAAATAATAGAATTGGATGTACTTTTGAAAGTTCTTTTATTATTTTTTTAAAAAATAGAACGCTTTTGATAATCCAGTTTTTTATTTCTTTTGAAACCTTTAGAAAGAATTTTGTTCTTTCTTTTAAAAATCTTAGAACTAGAAAATATTTCTTTTTCAATTTTCCAATTTTTTTTTCGAGTTTCTTAAAAATGGGTTCAAAAAAGGAAGGCCGTTTTCGGGGAGATCCAAAAGGAAGGTTAGCTTCCATTCCCCAAACTGTTAAAAAACAAAAATCATCTTTTTGCCCGTTTCTTTTCTTTTTTATTAGATCTCTATGAGAGGATCGTAGCTTAGATTTGTGCCAAGGTTTCAGACAGAAAGGAAATAAGATCTTTATCTGAATACCGTCTATTAACCAATTTTTCGGAAATTCTGTTTCGGATAATTGAACACCATTATAGGTGCATTTAACATGCATTTCTCTATTCCAGTCGTTTAAATCCTCAGACCACTCAGGAAATTGCAATAATAGCATACGGCCAATATTTTTAGCTATTATCAATGAAGGTAATATAATATATTTTCTAAGAATTGATTGAGTTACTAACATAGAACCTCTTATTACTTGAGCAAATGGGATGGTATCCCAGGCTTCTGCTATTTCTATCCGCGCTTTCTCCTTTCTTTTGTTCTCCTCTTTTTTGTCCTTCTCTTTTTTCTCCACTTCTTTTATTTGTTCTTCTGTATAATCTAAAATTTTTAATTCTGCCTTTTTCCCCATCCAATTTCTAAAAAAGAGTTTCATCAGTCTGGCGATATCAAACGAAAAAAGAGGAGGTTTGTTTATCCTATCCAAAAAAAGTGGAGAATGCATATTTGCTTGAAACAGTTCCCCAATAACCGTTTTACGCCTTTGAGCGCGCATAGAACCTTTGATTATGTCTCGACGAAAATCGGATTGTTGCGAATAATGTATCAAAGCCACTTCGTCTGTTTGATCAGGATTATTAGTATCCTTGGTATTAGTATCAATATTTTGTTGGTTATTAGTAAAAATCACTACACGTCTGGCTTTTCTTGAACGAATCTGATGCTCCACCGTCACGTCTTCTTGATTTTCTCTTTCCTGTTGTTCCAAATCGTTGATTAATTTGTATGACCATCGAGGGACTTTTTGACTGATTTCTTTTATTCCAATAGATTTTTTTCGAATTTTTTGATTATTAGGATCAGTTCTAATTGAAGTAAATAAAAATGGATTTTCTGAATTAATTCTTCTTTGTTTTGAAAATAAAAATAAAGAAAGCCCTTTCCAATTTAAATTGGATCTTGATTCTCTCGCAAATTCGCTGATTAAATTCAAGAAATGATCAATTTCTGTTGATAATGGTTTTTTATCAAATATATCTATTTTTTGTTCAAAGTCTCGGTAATTAGTATCAGTAAAAAGGATACCATAAATCTTATTTATCAAAAATTTCTCTATGAAATTTTCTATGGAAGTCTCATTTATGGTTGAAGGTGAAAACAATTTTTTGATTGT